ATTTCCATAGCGGCGTCCAAACTGCCTATACGAACTCAATTTATTATTTCGTGATAGAAATGTATAACCACAAGAAATGAGGTCTTGGAATAAAAACGCAATTGCAGGTTTCTTTTTTTTTTTGACAAATAATATTTCTTTTTTTTTTTCTTACTTAGCCCCTTTTCTTTTGTTTTGCATTGAAAGAACAGATAAAAAAACGATATGATTCAACCCCAGACTTATTTAAATGTAGCGGACAACAGCGGGGCCCGAAAATTGATGTGTATTCGAATCTTAGGAGCTAGTAATCGCCGATATGCTCATATTGGGGATGTTATTGTTGCTGTGATCAAAGAAGCAGTACCAAATATGCCTCTAAAAAGATCAGAAGTCATCAGAGCTGTAATTGTACGTACTTGTAAAGAACTCAAACGCAATAATGGTATGATAATACGATATGATGACAACGCTGCAGTTGTCATTGATCAAGAAGGAAACCCAAAAGGAACTCGCGTTTTTGGTGCGATCGCCCGGGAATTGAGACAGTTAAATTTTACTAAAATAGTTTCATTAGCCCCTGAAGTATTATAAGATAAGACCATCAGATAGAGTTACAGTAGAGTATTTGAATGAAATAGGTTAATTAATCTAAGGGTCATTTTAATTAATAGATTATGTCTCACGTATATACCTTTCACTTTTAATAATTAAAATTCATAACAAAAAAGATCATGTTTATTATATCCAAATTTTGAGGAACCACTAATTTTAGTTCATTATGGGTAGGGACACTATTGCTGACATAATAACCTCTATACGAAATGCTGACATGCATAGAAAAGGAACGGTTCACATATCATCTACTAGCATCACTGAAAGCATTGTAAAAATACTTGTACAAGAAGGTTTTATAGAAAACGTGAGAAAACATCGGGAAAACAACAAAGATTTTTTGGTTTTAACCCTACAACATAGAAGGAATAGGAAAGGACCATCTAAAACTATTTTAAATTTAAAACGGATTAGTCGACCCGGTCTACGAATCTATTCGAATTATCAAAGAATTCCTAGAATTTTAGGTGGTATAGGGATTGTAATTATTTCTACTTCTCGAGGTATAATGACAGACCGAGAGGCTCGATTAGAAAGAATCGGCGGAGAAATCTTGTGTTATATATGGTAATCCTTCTACTAGCCGAATTAGATCTGAACTTTCCTATTTGTGAAAAAAAAAAGCGAAAGGACGGGTTATCTAATATCACTCCTCCTCCATTAGTTGATACTTCAAGGGGGGTTTACCTGGAATGAAAGAACAAAAATGGGTTCATGAAGGTTTAATTACTGAATCACTTCCTAACGGAATGTTCCGGGTTCGTTTAGATAATGAAGATCTGATTCTAGGTTATGTTTCAGGAAGGATCCGACGTAGTTTTATACGGATACTACCGGGAGATAGAGTCAAAATTGAAGTAAGTCGTTATGATTCAACCCGAGGGCGTATAATTTATAGACTCCGCAACAAGGATTCAAACGATAACAAGGATTCGAACGATTAGGCGGTTTTTTCACTTTTACATTACGTTTATGGGGATATAATTCTAGATTCAAAATTTCAAGAAACTTATTTTCTTCCAAGAACAAGAAGCGGATTCGGAATTAAGTTAAAGTTAAGGAATGACAAATATGAAAATAAGGGCCTCCGTTCGTAAAATTTGTGAAAAATGTCGACTGATCCGTAGGCGGGGACGAATTATCGTAATCTGTTCCAACCCAAGACATAAACAAAGACAGGGATAATTTTTCTAAAAGGGACTCTTTAAAGAACCCCCGATATAAAGATATAAAAAAAAGATCTGTTTTAACATGAAATGGATATATCCATATATCTCTGACTCATATTTATGAGATGATAAAATATGGCAAAACCTATACCAAGAATTGGTTCACGTAGGAATGGACGTATTGGTTCACGTAAGAGTGCACGTAGACTCCCAAAGGGAGTTATTCATGTTCAAGCAAGTTTCAACAATACCATTGTGACTGTTACAGATGTACGAGGTCGAGTGGTTTCTTGGTCCTCAGCCGGTACTTGTGGATTCAGAGGTACAAGAAGAGGGACACCATTTGCTGCTCAAACAGCAGCAGGAAACGCTATTCGTACAGTAGTGGATCAAGGTATGCAACGAGCAGAAGTGATGATAAAGGGTCCTGGTCTTGGAAGAGATGCAGCATTACGGGCTATTCGCAGAAGTGGTATACTATTAAGTTTCGTACGGGATGTAACCCCTATGCCACATAATGGCTGTAGACCTCCTAAAAAAAGACGTGTGTAAAAATAAAGATTGAAGAGATTTCAAGAGAAATAAATGATTCAAGGATCTGATCAAATAATATTACTATGGTTCGAGAGAAAGTAACAGTATCTACTCGGACACTAGAGTGGAAGTGTGTTGAATCAAGAGTAGACAGTAAGCGTCTTTATTATGGACGCTTTATTTTGTCTCCACTTATGAAAGGT